ACGGCTAGTTTTGGGATGTTGGGGGATATCATTATTGCCGAACCTAATGCCTACATTGCATTTGCTGGTAAAAGAGTAATTGAACAAACATTGAATAAGACAGTACCTGAAGGTTCACAAGCGGCTGAATATTTATTCCATAAGGGCTTATTCGATCCAATCGTACCACGTAATCCTTTAACGAATGTTTTGAGTGAGTTATTGAAGCTTCACGCCTTTTTTCCTTTGAATTGAAATTCCATTAACATTAAGTAGTAAGTAGGGCCTTAAGCTTACGTTCAATTATTTTATTTGTATTGTATTGAAAAAAAATAGTTAGGTTATCGAAATCAAAGTCAAAATACGAAGAATGTATTTTTTCTTTGATGACATAAGATTTTCTTATCAATTAAAAAAAAAAAGAATCATGTGGACAATTCTTTATTTTTTATACCTATATTAATGATTAGTAATCAGGAAATCTCTATCAACAAAAAAATTCTGCCTTATGCGAAATTAAAATTAGGCAAATAAACCGAATTTTCTTTTTCCTTTTTGCTGTGTATGTATATATAATTCAAATATAGAAAATAGAGCTATAGAGTAGAGCATCCCTTCTCCCGAGAAATCTCTAATTTGCCTAAGAATCCCTCTTCGCGGATCGAATTCTAGAGAATCTTTCGAGAAAATTTCTAATTAAATCAAAATTGGAATTCCAATGATAAGATAAGAATAGATTTTCTCATCCATATATTTTTCTATTTCATGTAGAAAGATGAATAAGTCTTATTTCTTTTTATTTATTTTAAAATAATTATACATATAAATTCTTTAATTAGACATGCCTTGCATTTCTTTATTCTATATACTCACTTAGATATACTTAGTATAATTATATACGAATTATAATTATTATAAGCTATCTTTATAACAGGTACAAATATTATATCGAGGTACCCATTCTATGACAAACTTACCCTCTATTTTTGTGCCTTTAGTAGGCCTAGTATTTCCGGCAATGGCAATGGCTTCTTTATCTCTTCATGTTCAAAAAAACAAGATTGTTTAGATCCGAGGGTTCCCTATTTTTTTTAAACTTAGATATAGATAACAAACACGGATCTCTGTTTAATAGAGTTTAGTTTAATAGAATAGGGTGTAGCATATGGCGCTTCTTCAAAACATAAATGAGGGGGAATTTTTGTTATGTATGCGTACCTAACTAGATAATATGGGTAAATGAGTTATGGCTATATTCAAATAGATCGGAATCGAGGCGGATATTTGAAATGTAAAATCAATGTATCTCATCTATATGGATATAGTATGGATATAGAGGAGATCATATATCTATGGCAGATCATATAAAGTGAATGTTAGTATTATTTTAGCCCTAACCAATTTGATCAATTTTTTCTAAAGTAAAGAGTTACATCAGAATGCTGCTAGTTGATGAGAGTTACTTCGGGAATAAAAAAAAGGAAAATCAAAGTCATTTTGACTATTTTCTCAATTCCAATAAAATGTAACTGGATCTAGTATGAGTTGGCAATCAAAACATATATGGATAGAACTTATAGTGGGGTCTCGAAAAATAAGTAATTTCTGCTGGGCCTTTATCCTTTTTTTAGGTTCATTAGGATTCGTATTGGTTGGAACTTCCAGTTATCTCGGTAAGAATTTGATATCTTTAGTTGCGTCTCAGGAAATCCATTTTTTCCCACAGGGGATCGTGATGTCTTTCTACGGGATCGCGGGTCTCTTTATTAGTTCCTATTTGTGGTGCACAATTTCATGGAATGTGGGTAGTGGCTATGATCGATTCGATAAAAAAGAAGGAATAGGGTGTATTTTTCGTTGGGGATTTCCTGGAAAAAACCGTCGTATCTTCCTACGATTCCGTATGAAAGATATTCAGTCCATCAGAATAGAAGAAGTTAAAGGGAGGATTTCTGATCGTCGGATCCTTTATATGGAAATCAAAGGACGGGAGGACATTCCCTTGACGCGTAGTGATGAGAATTTGACTCGGCGAGAAATTGAGGAAAAAGCTGCCGAATTGGCCTATTTCTTGCGCGTACCAATTGAAGTATTTTCAAATTAACTTTTTATTGAAGTGGTTCTTTCAGGAATTCATCGAAAGGGCTTCGAATTTGATCAACAGGCGTATCTGGAAACAATATTTTTTTTAATTATTTCTTCATTCGAATGCGGCTCTTATTCTATTTCTGTATTCTTTCCAGATTCAAGGACTAACCTAACCGCGGAATCATCACAAATAAAAAATAAATAAATAACAAATATGAAATAGATTCATAAGTTAGATCCCTTGGAATAGAACTTATGGTTAATAGAAAAATCTAATACTAATATTAGATTAGATCAAAAAAATTCGACGAATCCGATGGGTTGATTAAGAATTCAAATTTACAGATGAAAAAATGGCAAAAAAGAAATTATTTCTTCCTCTTCTATATCTTCCATCTATAGTATTTTTGCCCTGGTGGATCTCTCTTTCATTTAATAAAAGTCTTGAATCTTGGGTTACTAATTGGTGGAATACTAGGCAATCTGAAACTTTTTTGACTGATATTCAAGAAAAGAGTATTCTAGAAAAATTCATAGAATTAGAAGAACTTTTACTCTTGAACGAAATGATAAAAGAAGAACCGCAACCAGATCTACAAACGCTTCGTATCGGAATCCACAAGGAAACGATCCAATTGATGAAGATGCATGACGAGGATACTATCCATACGATTTTGCACTTATCAACAAATATAATCTGGTTCATTATTTTCAGTGGTTATTCTATTCTGGGTAATGAAGAACTTGTTATTCTTAACTCTTGGGTTCAAGAATTCCTATCTAACTTAAGTGACACAATAAAAGCTTTTTCTATTCTTTTATTAACGGATTTATGTATCGGATTCCATTCACCCCATGGTTGGGAACTTATGATTGGCTATGTCTACAAAGATTTTGGATTTGCTCATAACGACCAAATTATATCTGGTCTTGTTTCCACTTTTCCAGTCATTATAGATACAATTTTGAAATATTGGATCTTTCGTTATTTAAATCGTGTATCTCCATCACTTGTAGTAATTTATCATTCAATGAATGACTGATCCAACTAACAACTAACATCAATATGTTCCATAAGCAAAACATTTTAAAAAGCAAAACAAACATTTAAAACCGTACTTCCTCTTTCGACGGATACGCGGATTTCTTCTATGCCTATTTTCCAGTAAAATTATTTCAGTAAATCGCAGAATTGTGGATAGGGACTATACAAGCGACCTACCTAATTTTATTGTAGAAATTTTCGGGATCACTGATTGGACAATGCAAATAAAAAATACCCTTTCTTGGATAAAGAAAGAGATTACTCGCTCTATTTCTGTATCGATTATGATATATATCATAACCCGTACATCCATTTCAAATGCATATCCCATTTTTGCACAGCAGGGTTATGAAAATCCACGAGAAGCGACCGGTCGGATTGTATGTGCCAATTGCCATTTAGCTAATAAGCCCGTGGAAATTGAGGTCCCACAAGCGGTACTTCCTGATACTGTATTTGAAGCAGTTGTTCGAATTCCTTATGATATGCAAGTGAAACAAGTTCTTGCTAATGGTAAAAAGGGGGGTTTGAATGTGGGGGCTGTTCTTATTTTACCTGAGGGGTTTGAATTAGCCCCCCCCGATCGCATTTCGCCTGAGATGAAAGAAAAGATAGGCAATCTGTCTTTTCAAAACTATCGCCCCACTAAAAAAAATATTCTTGTTATAGGTCCTGTTCCTGGTCAGAAATATAGTGAAATAACCTTTCCTATTCTTTCTCCGGACCCCGCTACTAATAAAGATGTTCACTTTTTAAAATATCCCATATATGTAGGCGGGAATAGAGGAAGAGGCCAGATTTATCCGGATGGGAGCAAGAGTAACAATACAGTTTCTAATGCTACAGCGGCTGGTATAGTAAGTAAAATCATACGAAAAGAAAAAGGGGGATATGAAATAACCATAACAGATGCGTTGGATGGACGTCAAGTAGTTGATATTATCCCCCCAGGACCCGAACTTCTTGTTTCAGAGGGCGAATCTATCAAACTTGATCAGCCATTAACTAGTAATCCTAATGTGGGTGGATTTGGCCAAGGGGATGCGGAAATAGTACTTCAAGATCCATTACGTGTCCAAGGCCTTTTGTTCTTCTTGGCATCTGTTATTTTGGCACAAATATTTTTGGTTCTTAAGAAGAAACAGTTTGAGAAGGTTCAATTGTCCGAAATGAATTTCTAGATTCGCCATTTTATCAGTATTTCATAAAAAGAATCAAATTCTTGTTGGCAATTATTTGTACTGCAGTCCTAGTCATAGTATGTATATTGTGAAGAAGAAGACTATTTTACTTTATTGCTTCTTTCCTTTTTCAAGCCAAGTTGGAGCAGCGTGACTGACTATGTCATTATTGCATTGTTGTTTCAATGTCCTAGAATAGAAAATAGAATAGATCAATAGTTTTCTAGTCTAAGAGACTACCTAATAGAGTAAAAAATCTAAAATTCCACTGGATACTAACCATAAAATAAGTAAGTGGAGAATAGAAAGCAAAGGATTCTTTGTCTTCTTAGTCTTCGACACAAGAAGGGAATTTTGCACATTCTTTTCTTGTGTCGACATACATAATAATGGTTTTTTATCTCGTTCGTCAAAGATTACTATTGTTAAAGATTACTGTTCTTTTCTTTGTTTCGATTTTTTCCAGGTTTCTCAGAACTCTTTTTTGATAGTTTTTACGTATGCATACCAAAAAGAGTGAAATTTTTTGAGAAAATAGAACTTAGTCAATGAATTTATAAAAAAAAATTTAAACTTTGATGAACTACTAAATAGAGTAGGGGTCTATCAAAAAGGATTTGGGTAATTTATGATCTACAGAAAGAGATATTGAAATTGTGTCAGTCAGGAAAACGAACCCGAGCAATTCCGCCTCTTCTTGCTTCTAA